ATACAATAGAGCGGGTAGCGGGAATCGAACCCGCATCGTTAGCTTGGAAGGCTAGGGGTTATAGTCGACGTTGATTTATCATTTTTAACGTCTCTAATTCAAAACCGAACATGAAACTTTGGTTTCATTCGGCTCCTTTATGGAAAATGGAGAAATTCCCAGATCCAAATCTAAGACGGGAACGAAATTACAAAAAAAATTTCACCCATAACATCTATGTCAGCTTTTTGTATGAATGCATTCAATGCAAAACAATTTGCTTTCTAGATGATCCCTCTAGAGGAGGGGATTCTAACAATCTTTCTAGTTACTTCGTTCTCTATTTCTATTTGAGAGAATCCTAAGGAAAAATATTTTGTTTCCACCGAGCTAAAACAAAAAGAAATATGTTGATTGAAGCCTCTAGTAAACTAAAGTCATCATTTAATAGCTATTTTGCTTCTCTCTATAAAAAAATGGAAGATTTAGTTACGATTAGAAACCTATTTTTCTATCTTCATCCATAGATCTCTTACTCATATTCATTCAATTGGAAGTATTGATCCAATTCAAAAAAAATTCATGTTTCGTAATTTCATAATCCAAATTTTCCATTTTTAATGGACCTTTGGATACAAATCACGAGAATGTATAATTTTCCTCAAATTTGTCATTGAGAGGTAAAGGATTAATTCCTTTTAAAAAATAAAGGTTTTGATCGGAATAGTAATCAAACCGGGAGACCCTTTAACTATTAAAGGGTTAATAGAACGAATCACACTTTTACCACTAAACTATACCCGCTACAGTTCTATTATTGTATCGAAATGGAACTTTTGTCGAACACTGAAGAGGACTTAATCAGATTATGAAAAGATAATTAAATAACTCAAAATTAAAAGAAAAAAAAGTTCTATTTTTTTCCTGAAGGGGTTTTGATAGATATGGTTCAAGAAAACTGTTAAATTTCTAACTAGAACAGAAAAAAATTGTCCAGTTTCATTTTATTCAAAAAAAATAAAATATTATATAATCCAAAAAAGGGCCTGGCGAGGTACGGATCAGGCCAGGCCGCGGGAATAATAAAAGTCCCTTTCGCTTTGGGGCGAAGAAGTATTTCTTTTTTTCTTTCTATTATTATATTCTAATTATATTTAGATTTTTAATTTATTATTAAAATAAAATTATTAAAATAAAATTATTTTTTTAATTAAATTATAAATATCGAATTGAATCTTTTTTTGAATCTTTAGAATCTTTCTTACTTTATCTAAATCTAACTGATTGGAATTTCAGATCAAACTACTACTTAAAATGAAAATGTATTAGACAATACAACTTGTCTATTTTGTATATATATATTATTGTTAGAGAAATGTTATTATAGATTATAGAATTAAATTTTTTAGATTATAGAATTAAATATTAAATTTTTTTTATATTTAATTTATTTTTACATAATTCAAATTTGATTTCTATTAATTATTTATATTAAATTATTTATAGAAATATAAATTTGAATATAGATTATTTTTTTATTTTCTATTTGTTATTTTCTATTATATTATTTATATTTGGATTTGAATATTTAGTATTTTTTTTTTCAATGGGGAGAGATGGCTGAGTGGACGAAAGCGTCGGATTGCTAATCCGTTGTACGACTCGTTCGTACCGAGGGTTCGAATCCCTCTCTTTCCGCTTCTGTTGATGACTTACTATATTGATTTCTCTTTCGAATTTTTTAAATTCTTTTGATTTTTTCAAAATAAGATATATTATTATATCAAAATAAAATAGAATTTAAAATAACAAATAGGAAATAATTATATATCTAATTTTCTAGTTAGAAATTAGATAATTAGAAAACAAAATAGATGGAAAATCAAGCAAAGAACCCCTTTTTTATTCTTCGCGTCCAGGATTACGCCCTGGATCATTAGATAGGAATCCGAAAATGAATAGAGAAACAAAGAATATCACTACTGTGTAAACAAAGAGTTTGAGAGTAAGCATTACACAATCTCCAAGATCATTTTTTTTTTTGAAAAAAGAGAATAGATTCTCTATTTTTATACCATATATCCTAATATCCTAATATCTATCCTATTTTTTTTTTTTTTTTATAACGAAAACTTAAATAGTTTTTAGAATTTTAGAAATCGAAATGCATTTTTTGTAATTGTTATAAAAATATATAAAATTTTTTATTATCTTATCTATTCAATAATTTTTTTATACCCACTTTTTGATATTTTGGCGGATCATAATAAGATAAGGTTTTTCATTCACAGAAAAAAATAGTTAGATAGTTAGAATGGGAAAACAAAAACAAGGTGATCCGGATTGTGGCTATTCAAGAATTTTAATGTTTGAATCAAGGGTTCATACTGGAAGACTTGTCTGATCTTATCAATTATTAGAATCGTTTTTCTCAAAAAAATCATTTATTTTTCTAGTACAAGATGAAAGATCTTATCGAAAACTTACAGCAGCTTGCCAAACAAAGGCTAAGAGAAAAAAGAGTAGAGGTATGACTGGCATAAAATCTACGATTGGACTCAAAAAAGCGTAGGCCTCAGGTAATTTGGCTAAGAAAAAACTACTCGAATAAAGGGCAGAATTAAGACAGATCAAACTAAAGATATTTAGCATAACAGAAATTTTGTTTTTTAGATAATTGCATTTTGATTGAGTTATTGATAGAAGTGAAAAATGAAAAAAAAATAAAAAAAGATAGACCAAAAATCCTTCTTTTTTTTTTTCTGAACTTACTTACTCAACCAAAAAACCTTCCATTCTCAAATCTCAAAGGAGAATAGAAGAAATTCTACTTTCATCCAATATCTTAATGGAATTATATGTAATGATCAATAAATTAAGTTGAATTCGATATCTTCGTGTGTCAAAATACTAACAAGAGAGTCTAATTGATTCTTTAGATATTTTGGCTGGAATTGACGAACAATCGATAACAATATTAGTGTTTATTAGTGTCGAATAGAAATAAAAGTGGGGCGTGGCCAAGTGGTAAGGCATCGGGTTTTGGTCCCGCTATTCGGAGGTTCGAATCCTTCCGTCCCAGTGCATATGTATTTATAGTAAATATTTTATTTTAAAATAGTAAATATTTACTAGTAAATAATTTAGATTGTTTCTAAAGTGTAATATTGGATAGAATTTGATTCTTTCGGTCTAACCAAAAGAAATCTTATGACACGTAGATACAACTAAATCTGTTGGAGATTTAGGCAAGATAGGGTTATAGATTACATATTTGAATTCAAAACAAAAAAAAATCTCATATATCCATCTTCTCATATTCATATAGAATATAGATTGGATTTTTCCAATCTATTATTTATTTCATTTCTTAGTGTTTAAAATTAATAATTTATTAAATTAATGATTGAGTTCAAAAAGAAACATGGATTTATCTTTCTTAGGAATGATCAAATGTCGTCTTTATTGTAGTCGTCTTTATTGTAATTGTTTGTAAAAAAATTGGAATTTTTTGCATTTTAAATCGAAATTGAAATCATAATTCGAAATTCATTCTATATTTATACTATATTTATAGAATATTAATTTAATTTGAATATATAAAATAAGAAAATAGAAATAAAAAAAAATATAATTTCTAATTAAATAATAATATAATAATATAATAATATAGAATAAATAATTTAATATATAAAATTATAATAATAAATATTTAAATAAAAAAAAAATAACTAATAATAACTTAAGATAGATTCGATATCGATGTACCGACTGTCTTGACTGAACCAATGACTATTCATGATTCCATAATTGAATCAACCGCATAGCGGTTCCAAATTCGAGGAATGTTATGGTAAAACTTCGTTTGAAACGATGTGGTAAAAAGCAACGTGCGACTTGAAGGACATAATCCGTTGTGGATTTTTATATCCATCATTCTATAATAAAGAATGCTCTTGACTCGACATCCTTTGTTCCACTCGAACCCAACATTTATTGTTGGGGTGTAATGGAAATAGTACATGATGGAGCTCGAGTAGAAAGTATTGATTCATTTCTCAAGGGAGACGGGTCTAGGGTTAGTGTTAATCAATAAGTTGGAACAACTTCGTAAGTATATCTTTGACAGAGAAATCGAAAGGATCCAAATCAATCAAGTTTCAAATCCCAAAGGAAATTTTGTTGGAATTGATAAAAAAACCTTTTCGATAAAAAAAATTATATATCGTGTGGGAATCCGCCACTCGTATGATTCTATTCTTTGATAGAAAGAAATATTGATAGAAAGAAATAACAAAAAAGGTATGTTGCTGCCGTTTTTGTTTTTGAAAGGATTAAAAATCAACGAAGTAATGTCTAAACCCAATGATTCAAAACAAAGATAAAGGATTTCGGAACAAGGAAACACCCTTTAGTATTTTAATTGTCACACCAATTGGATTTGGGTCCGAATGCAGAATTCAAATCGATTCGAAATGAGACATATTAAATTTGAAATCAAAGGGTATTTGAGACTGCTCAATAAACGAAATGCAAAAGGATTTTCTTTTGGACTATTTAAGAGTTATTCAACTTGAGTTATGAGTATACAAATGATTTTTTTTATAGGAAAGAAGAAAAGGACTTAATTCTTAGTCTAAGTCATTTGATGATTTTAGGGACTTATTCAAATTGCCGTTAGAATTTCTATATACATAACTTTGAATCATTTTTCTCGAGCCGTACGAGGAGAAAACTTCCTATACGTTTCTAGGGGGGGTTCTTATTGATCTAATCTATCCCAATGAGCCGTCTATCGAATCGTTGCAATTGATGTTCGGTCCCGAAGAGAGGGAAGAGATCTGCGGAAAGTGGGTTTTTATGATCCAATAAAGAATCAAACTTATTTAAATGTTCCTGCTATTCTATATTTTCTTGAAAAAGGAGCTCAACCTACAGAAACCGTTTATGATATTTTAAGGAGGGCAGGAGTTTTGAAAGAATTTCGACTTAATCAAACGAAGTTCAATTAATGAAATAAA